TAAACTCTCCTGGCGGATGGGTAATACCCGGAGTAGCTATTTATGATACTATGCAATTTGTGCAACCAGATGTACAGACAGTCTGCATGGGATTAGCCGCTTCAATGGGATCTTTTATTCTGGTCGGCGGAAAAATTACCAAACGTATAGCATTCCCTCACGCTTAGCGCCAATGAGTTTTTATTTGAAAAAAAAAAAAAGGAAAACTATGTCTTCGCCATATATATGAAATATGCTATGAATCGATGAAATATAAGTATTAAGTAATAATAGCATGGCATTTCGAATTCGATATAAATTTTTTTTTTTAACATTAGATTATGTATCGAAAGAGTAGTATGACATAAAATAGAAGGGTATTCTGATTTTATCTTATCTATCGGGGGCCTATTTTAGCGTCACAAACTTTTTTGTTTTCACACCGGAGGGCTCTTAACACTATTGAAGTTATGAAAGAATACGAAAAAACAAGATTATATTCTTTTTTTCATTATTATTATTTTTTTTTTTTCAAATAAAAAAGAAGAAACTTTGGGATTGTTAAATCACCGATGAAATGTAAATAAAACAACAGAGCCACCATAGTATTTTTTTTTGAACTCCTCCTAAGGGAAGGGTGGTTATTGGATCATTTACCAATCTAGGCCTACTAGATTTTATATGTTTCTTAGATGAACGGTAAAAGTGAATTCTATTATGGAGCCGTGTGCAGTCGGCAAACAATGCCTATACGGTTGTTCAACTCTATCTTTTCTTATTATTCTTTATCCCTTCTCCTCGCCCTATTATTATCATGTGAGATAGAGTAACCATTTATTTGAATTTTCTTATTTTAATCTTATATCATCAGGGTAATGATTCATCAACCTATTGCTGCTTTTTATGAGGCACAAATAGGAGAATTTGTCCTGGAAGCAGAAGAACTACTGAAACTGCGAGAAACCCTCACAAGAGTTTATGCACAAAGAACGGGCAAACCCTTATGGGTTGTATCGGAAGACATGGAAAGGGATGCTTTTATGTCAGCAACAGAAGCCCAAGCTCATGGACTTGTTGACCTTGTAGCAGTTGCATAAAAAATAGCAGAAATTTCTTGCAAATCATGATTTGAGATTTTCTTATCAGGGTTAAATATTCTTAATATTCTATTAAGTAATATAGAAAAAATTTATAGAAATAATTGATAATCATCCGGGGTTAGGATCGACCTAAACCGACCCATTATGCATACGATTCAGCATGCCAACTATTAAACAACTTATTAGGAACACAAGACAGCCAATCAAAAATGTCACCAAATCCCCCGCTCTTGGGGGATGCCCTCAGCGCCGAGGAACATGTACTAGGGTGTATGTGCGACTCGTTCAAATCGTGGGCTGGAACAAAAGAAACGAAACTTTTTTTCCACTATCCTTCATCAGTACGGATGAAAAGGATAGAATGGAAGAACCCCCTTCACTATCTAAAATAAAAAACTAAAAAAAGATCTATTATTTCTTTCTATTGTGTCTCAAATTTATGGTTTCCATTGCATTGGTGCAAATTCAATCACCTCCATTTTCAATTTAAAATGAGAAAGAATTTCCCATTGATAGCAAAAGATTATCCGTTAAACGGGGGAAATCTTATTTCAATTAACAGGCCGAAAAATTATGCCCCTACTCTTCTTGCAAGAACGGACTAACAGGGTCAACTAATCAACTAATATTCATAATTCAATATCGTTACTGTATAGATAATCTCATTGGTGTGAAAGACCTATTACTGGAGAATGAATGGGGTAGAGCCAAAAAGTGTGAACTGTACAAGTTAACAATAGCATTGATTAACTGAAGGAAAGGGCTCCGGTGTATAGAGAAGACCTTACCGTTTAAAAAGTAACCATAGAAACGATGGAATCCACTATTTCTTTATCCATTTCTATTTACTGCTTGTTTTTTATGTTTTTGTTTGATACTTAGGATCAATACAATTTTTTTTTTTCTTTTTTTTTTACAAGCGAAATGCCTAGAAAAAAATCGTGGTTGGGAAGGTTATAGTAGCAAAAGCCGTTGGAATTTTTGTTTTATACATTGGAAGAATCCGTTTTGTTATTATAGAAAGGGTGAAAAGAATAACTGAAAGAAAGGAACTCAATTAGTTATTCATCAAAGTTTCCTTTATTCAATGACCAGAATTAAACGAGGATATATAGCTCGGAGGCATAGAACAAAAATTCGTTTATCCGCCTCAAGCTTTCGCGGGGCTCATTCCAAACTTACTCGAAATAGTATTCAACAAAAAATAAGAGCTTTGGTTTCAACTCATCGGGATAGAGATAGGCAAAAAAGAAATTTTCGCCGTTTATGGGTACCTCGGATAAATGCAGGAATTAGAACGAATAAGGTATCCGACAGTTATAGTTATAGTAAATTAATAAACACTCTGTACAAGAGACAGTTGCTTCTTAATCGTAAAATACTTGCACAAATAGCTATATTAAATAGGAATTGTCTTTATATGATTTTGAATGACATTATAAAGAAAAATAAGGAAATTGGACGGAAGCCATCCGAGTCTTTTACATGAACTTCACTGGAGAATAAATTCAGGGAAAGTAGAATAGAAATTAGTATGCTAAAATATGATGAGAATACGATCAAGTAGTCAAACTGAGCAAAAACATTGAATAAAAAAAAAAGATTGATTCTTATTCCCTAATTCTTTTTTTTTTTCTTAGGACACATCAAATCTGAATTTTTTTTTTTTTATTTTTCGAAGAAAACATCAATCTATGGGATGAGTTTGGGTTGGAATTTGGATCCAATTAAAGAATAGGCCTATTTTTTTTTGTTCTAAGACCGGCATTTCTCGCAACCAACTCGCATTTTTCAAATTGTTTTTCATTATTAAGAAAAGGTAATAAAGATAAAATACGAGCTTGTTTTATAGCAATAGTAATGAATCGTTGTTGTTTTAAAGTCAATCTATTCACCCGTCTCGATAATATTTTTCCTTGTTCACTAATAAATCGACTAATTAAACTCATGTTTCTATAATCAATTCGATTCCCCGATTGGATGGGGGGCAAACGCCTGCGAAAAGATCGCTTGGACTTCAGAAAAAGTCGCTTGGATTTATCCATGGTTTGTTTATTCCTTATTTCATTTCGAAAAAAAATCCTATTTCTTTCGATCGAATCAAAAAGAATGATTTAGAATTCAGAAATAGGATTTTGCTTATTTATTTATATCTTTATTTAATTTATTTATATCTTTATTTAATTTAATTTATATATTTATTTATTTTTATTTAATTTATATATTTATTTAATATTTATTTTCATTTAACATTTAAATAGAATATATATATACTAATATATTATAGTATTGTTAGTATGCCAGTTTTCATCTTCCTTGTAAAGTCGGTCCTCGGGGAATCGGTTGCATTTATTTTTTAATTTCCCCATGAATCGTATGTTTGTAACAATAGGGACAGAATTTTCTCAATTCCAATCGACTAGGCGTATTGTGTCGATTTTTTTGAGTAATATATCTAAAAATACCTGTTAATTTCTTATTAACACTCGTTCGAACACAACTGGTACATTCCAAAATTACCCTTACTCGGTTCTCTTTACCCCCGGCCATGAACCTCCTTTGGATTTTTTATTCATTTATTCATTCAACTATTTTATTTTCCGAGTCGAATCCAAGAAAAAAAGGAAGGAAAAAAAATCAAAGTTGCTAACTCGAAAGCAAATTATGAAAGATTTCGTTGCAACCAATTGCAACCAATATAGTAATAAACGAATAAAATGAGTATTAAACTGGATTTAGATTATATTCAACTGTATTTCGATTCGAAGTATAGATTCAAATCACAGGACAGTATTTCATTTAAACATCTTGTATGATATTGTTGCCCTAGCCTTATTTCCCCTTCCGTTCTCTTAATTTATAATTTATATAATTTAATTTTTCTCTTAGGAGCGAATTTATTTGAAGAATGAGGACGAGTTCCCAGTTTCGCCGAGGTTGAATCCATTTTCTATTGTTTCTCTTTTCTAATTTATTCTAATTCAAAAAAAAAAAGAGGAGGGGGGGGGAATAATAATCACAGATATTGAATTGTATCTTTAATTTTCTTCACCCCCCTGTATTAATAACTAAAATGAAAAAAAAGGGAATGTCAGCGCATCTGGGAAAAAACGATTGATCTCTATCAATAGACCCGCTAAAGACCCGAACCATAGAGTACTTATTACTGGCGCCACGGATAGATATGTTTTTAGATCTCGCATTTCGAATCCTCCTTCTTTATTTCCTTATTGTAATTTGATTTCCTTATTGTAATAAATAATGTTTATTGTAATACGGTTATTGTATTACATACTTCAATACATATATGATTAGATATATATGTAGTTAACGGCCACTCATATTTGTTTTGTACGCGAAATCCCTAATTCAAATTGAAACGTATAATGATTTGATAGATAAGTTTCTTTTTAGTTAATATATAATTATTTTTAGTTAATATATAATTATAAGAATTATTCTTATTATTTATATGGATATGAGATCAAAAAAAAGAAATGGCAAGATAAGCTGCGTATATCAATAGAGAAAATGAAATAAGTATGTGGAAAAACAAGACAGGAATTCTCTACAATGACATTGTAAATCAATTGAAAGGGATGTAGCGCAGCTTGGTAGCGCGTTTGTTTTGGGTACAAAATGTCACGGGTTCAAATCCTGTCATCCCTACCTATTACTGACTTTGCCTCTGAGCAATAACAAGGGATCAACTGAGATCAATTAAAACGGGACATACCTAATCTTGAATTTTTATCATACTCTGTATGATAGTAAAAGCATTCAAGATATAGTAAAAAAAAGAATCTTTTTCCTTACAGTCTTCTTTTTTGTGATTTTTTGTGATAAGAAGGCGCTCTTAGTTCAGTTCGGTAGAACGTGGGTCTCCAAAACCCAATGTCGTAGGTTCAAATCCTACAGAGC